CGAATTTGAAAATTAAAATTCGGTGTATTCTCTCTTTGAGCTTGACCAATTAAATTAATATAAACAAAGATTAAAGTTTTTTTTATTAGTTTAATTAGGTAAGGGTTGGGTTCTTAAACCTTGTGATGCATTTTATTACATGTATAAATGTAGCACGACGAAAATAGACAGAGATATAAATGGAAGCCTTTTCTGTTGGATTTTTTATTTTATCAACTTCAACCAATTTAATTTCTATGGCACAGCGAATCCTATAGATATATATAGAATGAGGATATAAAGGTACCAATCAGTACGAATTATTCTTTCGTACGGATATTATATGGAATAGAAAAAGTGTTTTTTTAATCACATATCATATTGTTTTTTGTCCCTAGTAATATTTTATGCGATTATCACATATCTATATTGATTTTTTATGAAGGTAGTATCATCTAGAGAATAAATAACGAATAAATCGATATAGATAATGACTAGTAAAGAAGGATTAGTTTTGAACAATAGATGTCTTTCACATCCAACTATAGCAATGAGTAATCTCTTAATTTTTGAATGGCAGTTCCAAAAAAACGTACCTCTATGTCAAAAAAGCGTATTCGTAAAAATTTTTGGAAAAGGAAGGGATGTTGGGCAGCGTTAAAAGCTTTTTCATTAGCGAAATCTCTTTCTACCGGGAATTCCAAAAGTTTTTTTGTGCCGACAAATACAAATAAATAATCAAAAGTTAGAATAATATGAATCGGACTGACTCGAAAAGCGGGTTAATTTCGTTTAAAATATAAAATTAATAATTTCCATTCCCTAATGTTTTGAACTGATCAATATGAAATGGAACTATCTTCACTCTTATGGTATTAAAATAAGAATTCTTATGTCTATTGAATTCTAAAAATTTGTTTGAAAAAAAAAAAAAAAATAAATAAACACAAGATACAAAGTTTCACCTTTCTTTTGAGTATGTTTTATCATTTTCAGGATGGGGATTCTTATTTTCCCCATCAACCCATTTGTTACAATAATAATTTTTATTTTTTATATATCTTTCTATATCTATAGAAGAACAGGTATAAGATATTTAGTCAAAATCAACGGGTCGTTGAAACTAATTGATTAAGTTTAAAACTTGTTTTGTAACTTTCTGAATCATTATTTTTCTGAATCACTATATATACCCCGGCTTTCAACTCAATCGATAAAAGCCCTTTTCCTATTTAGGTGGATATTATGTACAAAGAATGTGTCAATTTTGAGTGAGCCAAAATCGATCCTATGTTTGGACTGGAAAATCAATCAAGAAATATATCGTTATAATATATCTATATATATATTTCTTTTTATTTAGTTATTTAGAATTTTTTTTTTAAGTATGGTACAATTCCGATAGCGATCGAAACTCTTTTGTTATCTGATATGTCCGGCCCAATACCTAATTGGTTTGCTAAATCCTAAGACAAATTATCTACACAACAAAAATCCTAACGTTCGATACAAAGCTATGCAAATATTTACAGAAATTCCTTGGATGTCGGACTGAAATTGTGATCCAAAAAAATCCTATTTTTTGGTCATTGATAAAATGCATTTTTTTTAGATTCATGAAATAAGATAAATAAATCATTAAAAAATGAAAAAGGACATATTTTGAGTTCTATCCCTAGATACTAGATAGAGGGCGGGATAATCTCGTTACTTCCATTCTAGAGGGCATAAACTACGTGAAAACCCATTGTTAAGTTAAATATAACTGACATCCTAAAACGATAATAAGGACTATTATTGAAGGTTTAAATCCCTATTTAAACAAGTTTGTATTTATAAATTTTAATGTTTCCTAAATAATATTGGAGTGAATTGATTACTTCAATCTCGACGATTGAATATGAATAGGTTATTATCATTTCGAGCAAGCCGCTATGGTGAAATCGGTAGACACGCTGCTCTTAGGAAGCAGTGCTAGAGCATCTCGGTTCGAGTCCGAGTGGCGGCATGAGATCTTCTAAAATAGATACAATAAGTTCTATAATGAATTCAATTCCGGAGTTCCATTCCGTAATTTAGGTACCCTCCCCTTTTTAATAATTTTTATGATATTTTCGACTTTAGAACATATATTAACTCATATCTCCTTTTCGATTGTTTCAATTGTAATTACAATTTATTTGATAACCTTATTAGTTGATGAACTCGTAGGACTATATGATTCGTCAGAAAAGGGCATGATAGCGACTTTTTTCTGTATAACAGGATTATTAGTCACTCGGTGGATTTATTCTCGACATTTCCCATTAAGTGATTTATATGAATCATTAATCTTCCTTTCATGGAGTTTCTACATTATTCATATGGTTCCGTATTTTAAAAAACATAAAAATCATTTAATCGCAATAACCGCGCCAAGTGCTGTTTTTACCCAAGGCTTTGCTACTTCGGGTCTTTTACCTGAAATGCATCAATCCGCAATATTAGTACCTGCTCTACAATCCCAGTGGTTAATGATGCA